GTGGGGCGGTAGGGGTATTGTTGGTTGGTGATGTATGGTTGTGGGTTCTATTTTTGTTTGGTTTTATGTATGAGGTTGGTTTGAGGTTTATTTCTGTTATTGTTTTGTATCATTTGTGGTGTAATGATGCTAAACAGCCCGAATCGCCCCCCGAGATAACCCCCGCACAAGCTCTAACACCACAAACAGTGTCAGCAGCAGACCTCACCCCCCAATTAAAAGCAATCCCACCCCGTCCGAATAAAGCACAGCCACCCCACTAAAATCCAATCGGACTGACAGCAGCCCTCCATTATTAACTGTCCCTACATCTCCAGACAGTCCCGACACACCCCCCATAACCAGCCCTACAATAACAACCAATCCCATCCCAAAACCATAACCAACAACCCCCCAATCAGACCAAGCCTCCGGATAAGGATCCGCAGCCAGCGACACCGAATAAACAAACACAACCAGCATACCCCCTAAATAAACCATAACCAGTACCAGAGATACAAAGGACACACCCAGACTCACCAGTCACCCGCACCCAGCAACAGCCGCCACAACTAACCCGACCACCCCATAATAAGGCGACGGGTTAGATGCAACCGCTAAACCCCCCAGAACAAAGCATAGTCCTAAAAATAAAACCAATTCTATCATAGAGCAAGTTGAGCTCGGCGGTTAGGGGGAAGTTATGCGCTTGAAGACAATAACCTAGGGTATAAACGACGTTGAGTAGCTCGGTTCTCGTGAGAAACACGATCAATAGATAACCTGGTCCTCTGGCTTGGGAGTTCTTGAAGGCTGTTGGTAGAGAAAAGTACCTAGGAGGTGGGCGAATTCAGTAGACTATGAGCACGCAAAGGTGTACTGTGACATTACCCGTTTTCGAGAGAAAGGGGAATGCATAGCTGGGGAATCCCTGGACGTGTTGGGTGACGCTTGCGGCTCGGCCGTAGGTAGGAACACTTGGGCTATATGGTACCTGAAGCAAGAATGTGCCTAAGAGGATACCTGTCCGAATATGGTCCGTTTGGTCGTTAATGTTTGGGTTTTTGGTGGGGTGCCATAGCGTATGATGTGGAGTGTCCTACATTTCAGTAACTGTCTGATGGGGCAAAGAGTGTGATGCAGAATTATACATACCCTGTTAAACATGAAGAAAATCATGTGGTGGGGGGGGAAGGGGGGGGTCTTGAGAGGGATGAGGTAGGGGTTCCTGTAGTTAAAGTTTGATAACGGTGGTTTTTCAGGCCACAGGTTTCGGAGAGAAGCCGAGTAGGAATTTATGATAGAATTGGTTTTATTTTTAGGACTATGCTTTGTTCTGGGGGGTTTAGCGGTTGCATCTAACCCGTCGCCTTATTATGGGGTGGTCGGGTTAGTTGTGGCGGCTGTTGCTGGGTGCGGGTGACTGGTGAGTCTGGGTGTGTCCTTTGTATCTCTGGTACTGGTTATGGTTTATTTAGGGGGTATGCTGGTTGTGTTTGTTTATTCGGTGTCGCTGGCTGCGGATCCTTATCCGGAGGCTTGGTCTGATTGGGGGGTTGTTGGTTATGGTTTTGGGATGGGATTGGTTGTTATTGTAGGGCTGGTTATGGGGGGTGTGTCGGGACTGTCTGGAGATGTAGGGACAGTTAATAATGGAGGGCTGCTGTCAGTCCGATTGGATTTTAGTGGGGTGGCTGTGCTTTATTCGGACGGGGTGGGATTGCTTTTAATTGGGGGGTGAGGTCTGCTGCTGACACTGTTTGTGGTGTTAGAGCTTGTGCGGGGGTTATCTCGGGGGGCGATTCGGGCTGTTTAGGGGGGTAGTCAGGAAGTAGTTTAGCTTGAAAATGCCAGCTTTGGGAGTTGGTGATAAAGGTTTAAGTCCTTTCTTCTTGAGGATGGGGTAGGGCAACTCTAAGAAGGGGTTTAGTCTTCAATCTTTGGCTTACAAGACCAATGTTTTTATAAACTATTAGAGTTGGTTAGAGTTTGAGTAACTTGTTTTCTAGGATGGCCGCTAGGGGGAATAGGACTAGAATAATTGTGAAGTATGAGAGTGAGGCTAGTTGGCCGATGATGATGAATGGGTGTTCTACTGGCTGGCTGCCTACTCAGGTTAGTACTAGAACGTTGGCGACTAGGGTTCAGAATAGGATTTGTGATAGGGGACGGAAGGTTATGGATCGTAGTTTAGATGTGTGGAGTAGGGGGGTTAGGAATAGGACTAGGATCGAGGCAGCCAGGGCTAGTACTCCTCCCAGTTTGTTTGGGATAGATCGTAGGATGGCGTAGGCGAATAGGAAGTATCATTCGGGTTTGATATGGGGAGGTGTTACTAGGGGGTTAGCTGGTGTAAAGTTTTCTGGGTCTCCTAGTAGGTTGGGGGAGAATAGGGCTAGGGAGGCTAGTAGGAAGAATATTAGTGCGAATCCTAGGATGTCCTTTGTGGTGTAGTAGGGGTGGAAGGGATTTTTGTCGCAGTCTGAGGGAATGCCTAGTGGGTTATTTGATCCTGTTTCATGTAGGAAGGTGAGGTGAACTAGTGTTAGGCCTGCAATAACGAATGGGAGGAGGAAGTGGAGTGCGAAGAATCGGGTTAGTGGGGGGTTGTCTACTGAGAATCCGCCTCAGGCTCATTCTACTAGTGTCTGGCCAATATAGGGGATTGCGAAAAATAGGTTTGTAATTACTGTAGCTCCTCAGAAGGATATTTGGCCTCAAGGTAGCACGTAACCTACGAAGGCTGTTGCTATAAGGGTTAAGAGGAGGTTAACTCCGATGTTTCAGGTTTCTTTGTTTAAGTATGGACCGTAGTATAGTCCTCGGGCAATGTGTAGGTAGATGCAGATGAAGAAAAAAGAGGCTCCGTTTGCGTGTAGGTTGCGGATTAGTCAGCCGAATTGTACGTCTCGACATATGTGGGCTACGGATGAGAATGCTAGTGTAGTGTCTGCTGTGTAGTGTATAGCTAGTAGCAGGCCTGTGACGATTTGGGTAACTAGGCAGACGCCTAGTAGTGAGCCAAAGTTTCATCATGTAGAGATATTCGACGGTGTGGGGAGGTCGATTAGGGCGTCGTTGATGATTTTTAGTAGTTGGTGGTTTTTACGAAGGTTGAGTGCCATTAGTTGATTCTGTATGTGGAGATAAGGATAATTAGGATGGATAAGGCAAATGATCCTAGGTAGGCTTTGATTTGGCCTGAGTGCAGATTGGTAGCGGTTTTGGTTGCTATTAGTTGCAGGTTGGCTAGTCCTTCTGGGCCTAGGAGTTTGTATCATGAAAGGTCAATTAGGTGGGAGGCGATATTTTGGCCGCCGCCCAGGAGGTTGGTCATGCTGAATCGGTGGACTAGAGGGTTGAAGTAGCCTAGGGAGACGGAGAAGTTTGAGAGTGTGGTTTGTTTTGTGAGTAGGAGAGTTTGGGCTATTTTTGAGATTTCTAGTGCGATGGCAATTCCTAGTACTGTGACTACTAGGGCTGTGACTTTGATAGAGAGGGGTATGGTTATGGGAGGAGTTTTTGTTGGGGTGATAAATGATGTAATGAGGAATCCTGCTGTAATGCTTCCTAGTGCTAGACGAGTGATGGGGGAGATTACTGCGGGGTCGTTTTCATTTATTGGGGTTAGAGGAGGAATTCGAACGAAGCCGGTCTGTACTAGTACGGTTATGCGGATTGTGTACACGGCGGTAAATGAAGTGGCGAGTAGTGTCAGTAGGAGTGCTCATGTGTTTAGGTATGATGTGTTGAGGCTTTCGATGATCTGGTCTTTTGAGTAGAATCCTGCTAAGAATGGAGTTCCTATTAGGGCGAGGTTGCCGATGGTAAGGCAGGAAGTGGTTGTTGGCAGTATTTTTTGGAGGCCTCCTATTTTTCGGATGTCCTGCTCGCCGTTGAGGTTGTGGATGATAGAGCCTGAACAAGGGAATAGTATGGCTTTGAAGAATGCGTGGGTTGAGATGTGAAGGAAAGCAAATTCAGGGAGGTTTAGCCCAATTGTGACCTTATTTAGGCTAATTTGGTTTAAGGTGGAAAAAGGGATGATTTTTTTGATGTCGTTTTGAGTGAGAGCGCATGTAGCGGCGAATAGTGTGGATAGGGCTCCGAGGCACAGGCATAGGGTTAAAGCAGTTTGGTTGTTGCTGAATAGGGGGTGGGTTCGGATGAGTAGGAAGATTCCGGCTACTACTATTGTGCTGGAGTGGAGTAGGGCGGACACAGGGGTTGGGCCTTCTATGGCGGCTGGAAGTCACGGATGTAGGCCGAATTGGGCAGATTTGCCGGTGGCGGCTAAAATTAGGCCTAGTAGAGGGAGAGTTGGGGTTTGTGATTGGGAGGGTAGTTGTTGGATTTCTCAAGTGTTTATTGTAGTGGCTAGTCAGGCTATGCAGAGGATAAGGCCTACGTCCCCAACTCGGTTGTATAGTACGGCTTGTAGGGCGGCAGTGTTGGCTTCTGCTCGGCCGTGTCATCAGCTGATTAGGAGGAAGGATATAATTCCTACCCCTTCTCATCCGATGAATAGGACGAATAGGTTGTTGGCGATAATTAGGATAAGTATTGCGATTAGGAAGAATAGAAGGTAGGTGAAGAATTTTGTAATGTATGGGTCTGTGGCTATGTATCATGTGGCGAACTGTAGGATGGATCATGACACGAATAGGGCGATTGGGAAGAAGGTGAGGGAGTAGAAGTCTATTTTGAGGCTGATTGGGATTTTGAAGTTTATGATGTACTTCCATTCTCAGAAGGTGGTTAGGCTTTCTGTCCCTGAATAAATGTAAATTGTTATTGGGATTAGGCTGATTAGGAATGAGGTTTTGACAGTGTTTGTGATAATGGTTGGAGTGTTTTTAAGGGTGTCTGACAGAAGTGGGAAGAGGATGGGGGTGGATAGGGTTGCTAGGGTTAGAAGTATAAATGTATTTAGGACTAGTGGTAGGTCCATTACTTTCACTTGGATTTGCACCAAGATGAATGGCTCCTAAGACCATTGGATTACTATTATCCTTTGAAAGTAAGGGGACTGAGGTTTTATACTCAGATGCGAGAGTTAGCAGTTCCCGTTGGTTGGACCTCCCCTCGGCAGGTAAGAAGAGTTTAACTTCTATTTTTAGAATCACAGTCTAATGTTTTGATTGAAACTATACTTGCATATAGGAACTCCAGAAATGAGTTCTGGTTTAAGGATGAGGAGAAGCATTGGAATTATGTGGAGGGCTATGAGGAGGTGCTCTCGTGTAGATGAGTTTTGAATGGATGTGATGTGGGATGGGAGTGTCCCTCGTTGTGTTATTATGAGTATGTAGAGGGTGTATGAGGCAGTGAGTAAAATTGCGGCTCCGGTCAGGATGATTGTGAAGGATGATCAGTTGAATAGTGCGATTACAATGGTTAGTTCTGCTATGAGGTTTGTTGTTGGGGGTAGAGCTATGTTTGTTAGGTTAGCTAGTAGTCATCAGATGGCTATTAGTGGTAGTAGGGGTTGGAGACCTCGTGTGAGCAGTAGGATTCGGCTGTGGGTTCGTTCGTAGTTGGTGTTTGCTAGGCAGAATAGTATTGATGAAGTTAGGCCATGTGAGATTATTAGGATTATTGCTCCTGAGAATGCTCATTGGGTTTGAATTATGGTTGCGGCTACGACTAGGCCTATGTGGCTGACGGAGGAGTAAGCGATTAGTGACTTTAGGTCGATTTGTCGCAGGCAGATGGCGCTAGTCATTAGTGCTCCTCATAGGGCTAGAGTAATGAATGGGTAGTGGAGGTTATTTGATAGTGGGTTTCCCATGCCAGTAACTCGTATGATGCCGGATCCTCCTAGTTTTAGTAGTAGGGCAGCTAGTAGTATGGATCCGGCAATGGGGGCTTCTACATGGGCTTTTGGTAGTCATAGGTGTAGGCCATACAGGGGGGCTTTAACTATGAAGGCTAGTAGGAGGGCTAGGCTAGCGATTAGGCCGGATCAAGAGGTGTTTAGTGTGGGGTGTGAGAGTTTGAGCATTGGGAAGTAGAGGGTACCGATTTGGTTTTGTAGGTGAAGAATGGCGATTAGGAGGGGAAGTGAGCTGGCGAGTGTGTAAAATAGGAGATAGATTCCAGCGTTTAGGCGTTCTGGTTGGTTGCCCCATCGAGTAATGAGAATCAGAGTAGGGATTAGGGTTGCTTCGAATGCGATGTAGAAGAGTATTAGCTCTGAGGCTGAGAAGGCTAGGAGAATGAACAGTTGGGCTAGGATTACTGTTGTTGTGAAGATTCGTTTGCGAATTGCGGGTTCTTGTTCTAGGTGATTTTGGCTGGCCATAATTATGAGGGGTAATAGTCAGCACGATAGGACTAGCAGTGGGGAAGAGATTTGGTCAATGGAGGCTCAGGGGGTTAAGCTTTTGCCTGGATAGTATGTTGGCGTGAGTCATTGGAGGCTGATGGTGGCGATTAATATGCTGTAGAAGGTAATGTGGGTCCATAGGTGTTTGTATGGGGAGAGGAAGGTCAGGGGTAGGAGTATTGCGGTTGGGATAATTACTTTTAGCATTGTAGGAGATTGAAGTTGTGTAGGTGGTCGGAGCCGTGGGTTCGGGTGGAGGCTACTAGGAGAGCTAGTCCTGTGCCGGCTTCGCAGGCGGAGAATGTTAACATGATGATGGGGAGGATGGTGGAGGAGGATGATTGCATTTGAATGGGTCATATGGCCAGGGCGATGTACATGGATAGTATCATGCTTTCTAGACATAGTAGGGCTGAGATTAGGTGAGTTCGGTGAAAGGCTAGGCCTAGGCTGCTTAAGGTAAAGGCTGAGTAGAAGCTGAGATGTAAGTAGGACATAAAGAAAGTTATAGGGTGTGAACTATAATCTGTTGAGTCGAAATCAACTGTCTTGGTTAGACTAACTTTCTGTTATTCTGCTCATTCTAATCCTCCTTGAATTCATTCGTAGATCAGGCCTAGTGTGAGGAGCAGGATCAGTAGGAAGGTTCAGATTAGGGTAGTGGTAGGGGATTGGAGTTGAGTAGCTCATGGTAGGGGCAGGAGTAGGGCAATTTCTAGGTCGAATAGAAGAAATAGGATAGCTACTAGGAAGAATCGGATTGAGAATGGAAGTCGTGCGGATCCTAGGGGGTCGAAGCCACACTCGTACGGGGATAGTTTTTCTGGGTCAGGGTTTATTTGGGCGAGTCAAAAGTTTAGTGCGGTTAGGAGGATGCTTAGGGTCAGTGATAAGGTAAATATAAATAGGATTATGTTTATTACTCTTCTCTGGGGTTAAACCAGATTCTAAGGATTGGAAGTCGATTGTATTTAATATACTAGAAGAGTAAGATCCTCATCAGTAGATAGAGATATAAAGGAACAGTCACACGACGTCTACGAAGTGTCAGTATCAGGCTGCTGCTTCAAAGCCAAAGTGGTGGTTTGATGTGAAATGGTACTTGATTAGGCGTAGGAGGCAGACTAGTAGGAATGTAGAACCAATGATTACGTGTAGGCCGTGGAATCCGGTAGCGACAAAGAAAGTTGAACCGTATACCCCGTCAGCAATGGAGAATGGGGCTTCGTAGTATTCTATGGCTTGGAGGGCGGTGAAGTAGAAGCCGAGTAGTACTGTTAGGGCTAGTGCTTGGATTGCTTGTTTTCGGTTAGCTTCTGTGATGCTGTGGTGGGCTCATGTAACGGTAACCCCTGAGGCTAAGAGGATGGCGGTGTTTAGGAGTGGCACTTCTATTGGGTTTAGTGGTTTAATTCCTACTGGTGGCCATTGCCCTCCTAGTTCTGGGGTGGGGGCTAGGCTTGAGTGGAAGAAAGCTCAAAAAAACCCGAGAAAGAAGAAGGCTTCTGATGTGATGAATAGAGCTATTCCGTATCGTAGGCCTTTTTGGACGGTGGGGGTGTGGTGTCCTTGGAATGTGCTTTCTCGTACGATATCTCGTCATCATTGGAATATGACCAGGGCGGTGCAGGTTAGGCCTAGGATTAGGAGTCGAGGGGAATTGTAGTGGAATCATATTGTTAGTCCTGAGGTTGTTAATAGGGCAGCGGCTGCTCCTAGGATTGGTCATGGGCTTGGATCTACTATGTGGTAAGAGTGTGCTTGGTGGGCCATTGTGGGGGCCTAAATGTTTTTCTGAAGGTATAGGCTTAGTAAAAGCCCAAAAACGTAAGCTTGGATTATTGCTACTGCTACTTTTAGGATGGTTAGTAGAAATAGTACTAGTAGTGTGAGAAGTGAGACTGCAGGTATTGTTGAGAATAGGGTTACTGTGGCTGTGGAGATGAGTTGGATTAGAAGGTGGCCTGCTGTGAGGTTGGCTGTGAGGCGAACTCCTAGGGCTAGCGGGCGAATTAGCAGACTTGTTGTTTCGATCAGAATAAGGGCTGGGATTAGTGGGGTAGGAGTCCCTTCAGGGAGTAGGTGGGCTAGGGAGGCGGAGGGTTGGTTTCGTAATCCTGTAAGGAGAGTTGCCAGTCATAGGGGGAAAGCTAGGGCTAGGTTTATTGATAGTTGGGTTGTTGGGGTGAATGTGTATGGTAGTAGGCCTAGTAAGTTGATGAGGAGGAGGAAGATTATCAGGGATGTTAGAATTAGGGCCCATTTGTGCCCTTTTTTGTTTAGTGGGGTTATTAGTTGTTTTGTAACTAGGTTAATGAATCATAGCTGCAGGGTTGACAGTCGGTTGGTAATCCATCGGTTGTCCAAAGAGGGCAGAAGGAGGGCGGGGAATGTCATCGAGATAAGAATTAGTGGGATTCCTAGTAGGGATGGGCTTGAGAATTGGTCAAAGAAACTTAGGTTCATGGTCAGGTTCAAGGGGTGGTGCTAGGAGCTGTGGCTGCTTTGCTTGATGGGGGGTTTATTGAAACAAAGGTTAGAAGTTTGGGTTGAATGATTAGGGAGAAAGTGAGTCATGAGGTGAGCATGATAAAAAATCAAGGGCTTGGGTTTAGTTGAGGCATACCATTAAGGAGGGGGTGAGTCCTCTTTCTTTAGCTTAAAAGGCTAACGCTGATTCATAGCTTCTTAATGATTAGGATGTTATTAGGTTGGATCAGTTTTCGAAGTTGGCAAGTGGGGTGGATTCTACTACGACTGGTATGAAGCTGTGGTTGGCTCCACAGATTTCGGAGCATTGTCCGTAGAACACCCCTGGTCGGGAGGCAAGGAAGGATGTTTGGTTAAGGCGTCCCGGAATTGCGTCGGTTTTTACTCCTAGGCTTGGGACGGCTCACGAGTGAAGTACGTCGTCAGCAGTAACGATAACTCGGATTGTTGAGCTTATTGGGACTACAACACGGTGGTCGACTTCTAGGAGGCGGAAGTGTCCTAGAGGCAGGTCTGTTGTGGGGACTATATAGGAGTCGAATGTGAGCTCTTTAACGTCTGTGTATTCGTAGGTTCAGTATCATTGATGGCCGATGGCTTTTAAGGTAAGGTCGGGCTCGTTAATTTCATCTATTATGTACAGGATTCGTAATGAGGGCAGGGCAAGGGTAATTAGGACTATGGCTGGTAAGATTGTTCAGACAAGTTCGATTGCTTGTGCATCGACTGTGTTTGACGATAGTTTTTCTGTAAGTATAAGAGTTAGTAGGTAGAGGACTAGGCTACAGATTGCCAGAGCGACCATTAGGGCGTGGTCGTGAAATCCTATTAGTTCTTCTATGATAGGGGATGAGGCATCTTGGAAGCTGAATTGTGAGTGGTTGGCCATGTTTGGGGTGTAAAGGTGTACTGGATTTTCACCTGGAATTTAGTCTTGACAAAACTATGTAATTGTTTTACTAACACCTCTTTATGAGAAAGAAGCATAAGTGGTCTATGCGGTTGGCTTGAAACCAACATATGGGGGTTCGACTCCTTCCTTTCTTGGACTTGAACGAAGGCTGGTTCCTCGAAGGTGTGGAATGGGGGTGGGCAGCCGTGGATCCACTCGATGTTAGTGCTTGTCAGTTCTGGTTGCATTACTTTACGTTTTGATGCGAAGGCTTCTCAGATAATAAACACTAGCATAATTACTGCAGTGAGGGAGATGAGTGATCCTACTGAAGAAATAGTGTTTCATAGTGTGTAGGCGTCTGGGTAGTCTGAGTAGCGTCGTGGCATGCCGGCTAGGCCTAGGAAGTGTTGAGGGAAGAAGGTTAGGTTTACTCCTACAAACATTACTCCGAAGTGTGTTTTAGCTCATGTGGGGTGGAGAGTGTATCCAGTGAATAGGGGGAATCAGTGTGTGAAGCCCGCTAAGATTGCGAAGACAGCACCTATTGATAGGACGTAGTGGAAGTGGGCTACTACGTAGTAAGTGTCGTGTAGGGCGATGTCTAGTGAGGAGTTTGCCAGCACGATTCCTGTCAGCCCTCCAATTGTGAATAGGAAGATGAATCCTAGGGCTCATAGTATTGGGGGGTCTCATTTGATTGTTCCTCCATGCAGGGTTGCCAGTCAGCTGAATACTTTAATGCCGGTTGGGATGGCAATAATTATGGTGGCAGATGTGAAGTATGCTCGGGTGTCTACGTCCATTCCTACTGTGAACATGTGGTGAGCTCATACGATGAACCCTAGGAATCCGATAGATAGCATGGCTCATACCATGCCTATGTACCCAAATGGTTCTTTTTTTCCTGAGTAGTATGCTACGACGTGGGAGATGATTCCGAAGCCTGGTAGAATCAGGATGTATACTTCGGGATGGCCGAAGAATCAGAACAGGTGCTGGTATAGGACAGGGTCTCCTCCACCAGCGGGGTCGAAGAATGTAGTTTTTAGGTTGCGGTCTGTTAGGAGCATAGTGATCCCGGCGGCGAGGACGGGCAGGGATAGGAGTAGGAGGACTGCTGTAATTAGTACGGATCAAACGAATAGGGGGGTTTGGTACTGTGAGAGAGCAGGGGGTTTTATATTAATTGCTGTTGTGATGAAGTTGATTGCCCCTAGGATTGAGGAGATACCAGCTAGGTGTAGGGAGAAGATGGCTAGGTCTACTGAGGCTCCGGCATGGGCTAGGTTGCCTGCTAGGGGAGGGTATACTGTTCAACCTGTTCCTACTCCTGCTTCAACGGTGGAGGATGCTAGTAGGAGGAGAAATGAGGGGGGAAGTAGTCAGAAGCTTATGTTGTTTATTCGTGGAAATGCTATGTCCGGGGCTCCGATTATTAGGGGCACTAGTCAGTTTCCAAAGCCTCCGATTATAATTGGCATGACTATGAAGAAAATTATGACGAAAGCATGGGCTGTGACGACTACGTTGTAGACTTGGTCGTCACCTAGAAGGGCCCCGGGTTGACCTAGTTCTGCTCGGATGAGGAGGCTTAAGGCAGTGCCTACTATGCCGGCTCATGCTCCGAAGATTAGGTAGAGGGTTCCGATATCTTTGTGGTTGGTTGAGAATAGTCATCGGTTGATGAATGTCACAGGTAAGATGGCTGAGTGTGTAAGCGTTAGGCTGTAGTCCTTTTCACAGAGGTTCAATTCCTCTTCTTATCGGCCCTGTAGTGAAGTTCATGGTGGGTTGCAAGCTCATCGATGTGCACTGACTGTGTACCGGGGTCTTAGGCAGAGGCCTGTTGGTTTGGGCATATAGCTGTTAACTATAGAGTCGTGGGATCGAAGCCCATCTGTCTAGTGAGTGGTGTAAGGTCCTAGCTTAATTAAAGTACCTGAGTTGCATTTGGGAGATGCAGGGTAGTATCCTGCGGACTTTAGCAGAAACTAAGAGAGTTTAACTCTTGTTTAAGGCTTTGAAGGCCTTCTGTTTAGGTGACCTAAGTTTCTTAAATAGCAGTGAGGATCATTGGGGCGATTGGAAGCAGTGTAATGGATGTGGTTGTTAGAACCGCAATTAAGATGCTAGTCGATTTGTTGGTGTGTCACTGTTTTATGTGGTTCGTGGTGTGTGGAGGGAGTGTAATTGTTGTGCAGTATGCAAGTCGTAGGTAGAAGAATAAACCTAGTAGGGAGAGCAGTGAAATGATTGTGGCTGCTGGGGCTATATCTTGCTTAGTTAACTCTTGGATGATAAGTCATTTTGGAAGGAATCCTGTTAGGGGAGGAAGGCCTGCCAGGGAGAGGAGGGTTAATAGTAGTATCGCATTTAGTGATGGGGCTTTTGTTCATGCAGTTATTAGGGTGGTTAGTTTCAGTACTTTTATAGAGTTTAGGGTGAGGAATACAGCTGCAGTCATTAGGGCATATAGGTAGAAATTAAGTAGGGTAAGTTTAGGGTTGTAAACTAGAACAATAGCCATTCAGCCTAAGTGGGAGATGGATGAGAAGGCTAAGATTTTTCGGATTTGTGTCTGATTAAGGCCTATTCACCCTCCTAGGGCTGCTGAAAGGATGGCTATAACAGTTAGGAAGGTAGGGTTAAGTGAAGGGGAGGTTATGAATAGTAGTGTGATTGGTGGAAGTTTTATAATTGTGGATAGTAGAAGGCCAGTAATGAGGGGGGAGCCTTGGAGTACTTCTGGGTATCAGAAATGGAATGGCACTAGGCCTAGTTTTATTGCAATTGCTGAGGTCAAGATCAGGGAAGACGTTGGGTGTGTTATTTGAGTAATATCTCACTGCCCCGTGTGTCATGCATTGGTTATGCTAGAGAATAGGACCAGAGCTGAGGCAGCTGATTGGACTAGAAAGTATTTAGTTGCAGCTTCAATAGCTCGTGGGTGGTGGGACTTTGAGATTAAGGGCAGGATGGCTAGTGTGTTGATTTCTAGTCCAGCTCAGGCTATTACTCAATGGTGGCTCGAGATTGTGATGGTGGTTCCCAGTAGGAGACTAATGGTAAAAATTAGTTTTGCTTGGGGGTTCATTAGCAGGGGAAGGAGTTGAACCATCATTTTCGGGGTATGGGCCCGATAGCTTGATTAGCTTACCCTACTAGAAAATAATATAAGGGAAGTATGGAGGGTTTTGATCCCTTCAGTGTAGGTTCAATTCCTGCTTTTCTAAGCGCTAGGAAATGAGAGGGTTGGTATACCTCCATGTTCACTTTATCATAGTGACCCTTAGTGTTCAGGCACATTTCCGTTATAGGCATCTTAGGTATGGGGGTAGGCCTGCATAGCAGATTGGTAAGCTAGTGTGCCACAGACACAGAGCTAGTGTGAGTGGGAGGAAGTTTTTTCACAGCAGATGTATCAGCTGGTCGTATCGGAATCGTGGATATGAGGCACGAATTCATAGGAATCCTGCTGATAGCAGCAGTGCTTTTGTGGCTAGTACTACAGGAAATTGTTTTTGAGGTGGGTTGAGGTAGCTTGGGGTTAAAAGAATAGAATTGCCAGTTAATGTATTTAGGAGTAGGATGTTGGCGTATTCAGTTAGGAAGAAGAGTGCAAATGGTCCTGCTGCATACTCTACGTTGAAGCCGGAGACTAGTTCGGACTCTCCTTCTGTCAGGTCAAATGGGGCTCGGTTTGTTTCGGCCAGCGTGGATACGTACCATATTATGGCTAAGGGCCAGCAGGCGAAGATAAGGTACAGGGGCTCTTGAGCAACTGCTAGGGTGCTAAGGGTGTAGTTTCCGCTTAGGAGGATGATGGATAGGAGAATAATCGCTAAAGTTACTTCGTAGGAAATTGTTTGGGCTACTGCTCGTAGTGCTCCGATTAGGGCATATTTTGAGTTGGAGGCCCATCCTGATCATAGGATGGAGTACACTGCTAGGCTGGATATTGCTAAAAGGAATAGCAGCCCTAGGTTGAGATCTGCGAGGGAGAATGGCAGGGGTAGTGGAGTTCAAATTGAGATTGCCAAAAGAAGGGCTAGTATTGGGGTTGCAAGAAAGAGGATAGGGGATGATGTGGATGGTCGAATTGGCTCCTTGATAAACAGTTTAATTCCATCTGCTAGGGGTTGGAGCAGGCCGAATGGGCCAACAATGTTTGGGCCTTTTCGGCCTTGCATGTAGCTTAGGATTTTGCGTTCTACTAGGGTGAGAAAGGCTACTGCAATTAGGATTGGTAGAATATAGGATAGGGCTATGATGAGGTTAATTAAGATGGGGTAGTTGGTCATTGTGGGTGGATTGGTTAGGGTAAGCTAGGGAGAGGATTTGAACCTCTGAGTTAAAGGACTTAAGCCTTTTGCATTTTCCGAGCTCTGCCACGCTAGCTGGTCCTTTTCTTGGACGTGGTGTGGGGTGATAGCCTTTTGTAATTTAGTTGCTTTCATTACTTAAGGCGAAGGCTTGCCTGTGGTATTGGCCTCACTTTTCCTATCCTTTCGTACTGGGAAGAGTTCATCATAGATAGAAACCGACCTGGATTGCTCCGGTCTGAACTCAGATCACGTAGGACTGTTAATCGTTGAACAAACGAACCCTTAGTAGCGGCTGCACCACTAGGATGTCCTGATCCAACATCGAGGTCGTAAACCTCCTTGTCGATATGGACTCTCGAAGGAGATTGCGCTGTTATCCCTGGGGTAGCTTGGTCCATTGATCAATTATATTGGGTCTGGTTGCTATTAGCACGTTGAGGGGTTGCTCTCAGTCTAGAGGTCTGGTCTAGTTTTTGGAGGTTTTGTTTTGCTCCAAGGTCGCCCCAACCGAAAAACTGAGACCAGCGGCTTGTGTGTCAGTGAACCCAGTGGGAGAGTATGTGATTCAAGGTGGTCTCTGGTTTTGAAGTTCCACAGGGTCTTCTCGTCTTATGTGTTTATCCCTGCTTTTGTACAGGGAGATCAATTTCACCGATTGCCTGTAAGAGACAGTTAAGACCTCGTTTAGCCATTCATACAAGTCTCGATTTATGGGACAACTGATTGCGCTACCTTTGCACGGTTAGGATACCGCGGCCGTTAAACGTGAGTCACCGGGCAGGCATCACCTTCAATACTTGTCTGTTGGTTTGCTGAAGGCTATGTTTTTGGTAAACAGTCGGGCCTTGACGGGTTTGCCTAGTTCCTTTTACAGGTTTTAATCTTTCTTGATGGACGCTCCTCTGTCGGGCTAACAATATGCTTAATACTCTGCTTGTTTGATTGGTCGTATATTGGTGGTTTGTTAATAATGTGCGGATGTAAGCTTGCGTTGTAGAGGGAGAACCCTGGTTACTCATTCTAGCATTAATTCTCCTATTTGGGTATAGGTTAGCCTGTTAATGGGGAGGGAGTCATAAGGTTTTTATATTTTGGGGTTAGAGCTTTAACGCACTCTTTGTTGATGCTGCTTGAGGGCCCACAGTAATGTTAAGGTTAGTATTTATCCGCTCGTAGAGATTGTACTCTTTTTTAAAGGAGCTGTACCTCCTTTAAATAGCCCTTAATTCGCTTCGTTGGGGTTCTTGGGTTCCTTGGAGAAGAATTAAGAGTGAACTAAGATTCGTTTCACAGGCAACCAGCTATCACCCAGCTCGGTTGGCTTTTCACCTCTACCAGCAAGTCATCCCACTCTTTTGCCACAGAGACGGGTTCGCTCAACAATAGCTGCTCGCAGGTAGCTCGCTTGGGTTTCGGGGTGGCAAACTTAAATTCATTTTGCTTGGTTTTTCTTGCTAGACCATGATGCAAAAGGTACAAGGGCTGATCTTTGCTGTTTATAGCTTGGTTTATTCACTATTATTTCATCTTTCCCTTACGGTACGTTATCTCTATCGCTCCAATGGTGTCTTTTCTATCGCCTATACTGGGACTAGTAAATGCTTTAGTTGGGTTTGAGTAGTAGTTTGGTTATACTGGGTTGTGTTGATTGGGCTAGAATTTGGCATCAAGACGATCTGGGGTTAGCAGACATTTTTCAGGTGTAAGCTGAATGCTTTTGTTTAAGCTACGTCTTGGTATTCTAAGTGCACCTTCCGGTACACTTACCTTGTTACGACTTCCTTCATCTTTGGCTGAATAACTTATTAATTTATAGGGGAGGGGGCGCCTATGAGGAGGGTGACGGGCGGTATGTACGTGCCCCAGGGCCGGCTTAAAGAGGGCTCACTTGTCCCACTTTACTGCTAAATCCGCCTTCCAAGGACGGTTTCACGTCCCTTTGCCGTATGTTCTAATCTAGAAAATGTAGCCCATTGCTCCCATTCCATAGGCTATACCTTGACCTGTCTTATTAGCGTGGTGGGGCTGTTGCGCCCACTGTTGGGCTTTCAGTGGAGGTGGGCTGGCGACGGCGGTATGTAGGCTGTTTTGGCAAGGAATGGTAAGGTATATCGTGGATCATCGATTATAGAACAGGCTCCTCTAGGTGGGTTTGGGACACCGCCAAGTCCTTAGAGTTTTAAGCGTTAGTGCTCGTAGTTCTCGGGCGGATGCTTAGGTAGGGTTAAGCATCAAGATTTAGGGCCAGGCATAGTGGGGTATCTAATCCCAGTTTGGGCCCTGGCTTTCGTGGAGTTCAATCAATCGTTGTTCTAAGATCTTCTTTGATAAGGAGGCCTTACTAACATCTTGGGCTTGTGACAGCTCAGATGTCTTTTAATCTTAGCTACTTGGATAGCATGTGACCACTCTTTACGCCGTTATAAAGTTAATTTGGGTCTCCTGTATGACCGCGGTGGCTGGCACAGGATTTACCAACCCTAGATTTGCTATGGCTAAGTCAAGTTTACACTCATTGCTTAATGTTAACTACTGCTGATCGACCCGTGGGGGCGTGGCAATTGCGAGACGTCTTGGGCTACGGTTGAGGTGTGCCTGATGCCTGCTCCTATCTGCCCGTGTAGGGTGTCCAGGGCGTACTCACTGGGGCGCGGATACTTGCATGTATTTTCCCAGCAAAAATTACCAGTAAGGTTAGGATTAATTCTTTTGTCCTTGGGGGTTTGTGGCAGCCATCTTGACATCTTCAGTGTCATGCTTTGTTATAAGCTACAAGGAC